GCTTTTAAAGGAAAACAGCTCTTCCCCTGGTCTTAGGCTCCAGTACCTCTTGGTGCAAATCCAAGTAAAAGCTACCGCCCTGGTAGCTTAACTTAAAGCATTGGTCTTGTAAACCAAAGACTGTGGACTAACACCTACCCAGGGCTTCAAGACAAAAGGAATTTAACCTTCACCCCTGGCCCCCAAAGCCAACATTCTTATTAAACTATGTCCTGCGCTCGTATAGCTTAAGCCCAAAGCGTAGCGCTGAAAACGCTAAAATGAACCCTAAAAAGTTCTGCAAGCATAAAGGTTTGGTCCTGACCTTATTATCACCTTCCCCTCGACTTACACATGCAAGTATCAGCACACCCGTGAGAACGCCCTTTACCCTTCTTAGGATAAGGAGCTGGTATCAGGCACAGAATTCTAGCCCACGACACCTAGTTTTGCCACACCCTCAAGGGCTTTCAGCAGTGATTAACATTGTTTATAAGCGCCAGCTTGAATCAGTCAGAGAACTAAGAGCCGGCCAATACGGTGCCAGCCGCCGCGGCTACACCGCTAGGCTCAAGTTGATATTATTCGGCGTTAAGCGTGTTTAAAGTGCTCAAAAGATTAGAATTAAACTTAAACCAAGCCGTGACACGCTTGTTTGTAAGAAGAACAAAAACGAAAGTTATTCTAACCAAACCACTTGAACCCACGACAGCTAGGAAACAAACTGGGATTAGGTACCCCACTATGCCTAGCCGTAAAATATTTATTTACACCCTAACCGCCTGGGAATTACGAGCTCAAGCTTAAAACCCAAAGGACTTGACGGTGTCCCACCCACCTAGAGGAGCCTGTTCTATAATCGATTCCCCCCGATATACCTCACCACTTCTAGCCTCTCAGCCTGTATACCTCCGTCGTAAGCTTACCATATGAACGATTTTTAGTGAGCTAAAAGATTTTACATAAATACGTCAGGTCAAGGTGCAGCCCACGATGTGGAAAGAAATGGGCTACAATTTCTACAATAGAACAAAACGAAAGACTACATGCAACTCAGTCATGAAGGCGGATTTAGTAGTAAAAAGAAAATAGAGAGTTCTTTTTAATTAGGCGCTGGGACGCGTACACACCGCCCGTCACCCTCTTCAAACGCTTTAATTACGTTTATAACACTTTTATGCACTACAGAAGAGGTAAGTCGTAACATGGTAAGTGTACTGGAAAGTGCACTTGGATAAACAAAATGTAGCTTAACTAAAGCATCTCGCTTACACCGAGAACATATCTGTGAAACCCAAATCATTTTGAGCTAAAAACTTAGCTTATCTAATTCTTATGTATTCCTCTTCTATAAACAAATTTAATAAAACATTTTACACATTAAGTAAAGGCGATTAAAAAATGTCTAAAAGCTATAGAAACTAGTACCGCAAGGGAAAAGTGAAATAAAAATGAAAAACCTCAAGCACAAAAAAGCAGAGCTTCAACCTCGTACCTTTTGCATCATGGTCTTACTAGTCCAACCAAGCAAAATGAATCTTAAGTTTGACCTCCCGAAACTAGGTGAGCTACTTAAAAACAGCCTTTAGAGCCAACCCGTCTCTGTTGCAAAAGAGTGGGAAGATTTTTAAGTAGAGGTGATAAACCTACCGAACCTAGAGATAGCTGGTTATTCAGGAAAAGGATTTAAGTCCTACCTTAGGTTTTCTGTACATATATAGTACACCCCATAACCTTAAGAGCTATTCAAATAAGGTACAGCCTATTTGAAACAGGATACAACCTCCACCAACGGGTAACACCTACTTTAATCAATCAAGTGGGCCTAAAAGCAGCCACCTTACAAAAAGCGTTAAAGCTTAGTTGTTTTAATTAAAAATTACACTAATTAACTATAACCCTTAACCTGTACTGAATAATCTCATAATATTATGAGAGCCTATATGTTAGAACTAGTAACAAGAAGAAGCCCTTCTCCAAAATGTAAGCATGAGCCAAAATGAACTACTCATTGGCACTTAAAGTTAAAACCCATTGTAGTAACCACAAATCAAGAAAAATCTACAAATTATTAACGTCAACCTTACACCAGCACATTTCCGGAAAGATTAAAAGAATGGGAAGGAACTCGGCAAATAACTAACCCCGCCTGTTTACCAAAAACATCGCCTCCTGATCATCTCATAGGAGGTCCAGCCTGCCCAGTGACAAAGTTAAACGGCCGCGGTACCCTAACCGTGCAAAGGTAGCGCAATCACTTGTTCTTTAAATGAGGACTAGTATGAACGGCATCACGAGGGTTATGCTGTCTCCCCACTCTATTCAGTGAAACTGATTTCCCCGTGAAGAAGCGGGGATAAAAATATAAGACGAGAAGACCCCATGGAGCTTTAAACTCAGTAGCAACTGCCCAACTAAAAACCTAATATCCCGCAGCCATGCCTACTAGTTTTCGGTTGGGGTGACCACGGAGTAAAACTAAACCTCCACGATGAAAGGAATTAATAACCTAAACCACGAGCTACAGCTCTAAATATCAATAAATTGACTAAATTGACCCAATTACTTGATCAACGAACCAAGTTACCCTGGGGATAACAGCGCAATCCATTTCAAGAGCTCATATCGACAAATGGGTTTACGACCTCGATGTTGGATCAGGGTATCCCAGTGGCGCAGCCGCTACTAATGGTCCGTTTGTTCAACGGTTAAAACCCTACGTGATCTGAGTTCAGACCGGAGTAATCCAGGTCGGTTTCTATCTATAAAGAGTTGCTTCTAGTACGAAAGGACCGAAGAAACATGGCCAATAATATATTAAGCCATAGCTGTAAATTAGTGAAAACAACTTAATTAACATCAGTCTACCAATTTCCCTAAGAAAAAGATTGTTAGCGTGGCAGAGCCTGGTTATGCAAAAGATCTAAGCCCTTTTCCCCAGGGGTTCAAATCCCCTCGTTAACTCGTGACTAAACTTTTTTTATTAATCCTTCCCCTTTTATATATTGCACCAGTCTTACTTGCTGTTGCTTTCTTTACCCTCATTGAACGGAAAGTACTAGGTTATATACAACATCGCAAAGGCCCAAATATTGTAGGACCTTATGGTCTCCTTCAACCAATTGCTGATGGAGTCAAATTATTTATTAAGGAACCTATTCGCCCTTCTACATCATCACAAATTCTTTTTTTGTTAGCCCCAACACTTGCACTAGCACTTGCAATACTCTTATGAACGCCATTCCCCATGCCAATCTCTTTTTCAGACATAAACCTGGGCATTCTATTTATCCTAGCCATCTCTAGTCTTATGGTGTATACTATTTTAGGCTCAGGGTGAGCCTCAAATTCTAAATACGCCTTAATTGGAGCCTTACGAGCTGTAGCCCAAACAATTTCTTATGAAGTTACATTAGCACTTATTATTTTATCAGCAATTTTTCTTGTTGGCAGTTTTACCCTATCTAACTTTTCTATTACTCAATATCACACATGACTACTTCTACCAACCTGACCTTTAGCTCTAATGTGGTATGTTTCAACCTTAGCTGAAACTAACCGAGCGCCATTTGACTTAACAGAAGGAGAGTCTGAATTAGTATCTGGGTTTAATGTAGAATATGCAGGAGGTCCATTTGCTTTATTTTTTCTAGCAGAATATGCCAACATTCTAATAATAAACACTCTAACGATTATTCTATTTATTAATTCATCAATCTTATTACCCCTATCTTCTGTTGTTATAATAACTAAAGCCGCCGCCCTTTCTATGGTATTCTTATGAGTTCGAGCCTCTTACCCACGATTCCGATATGACCAATTAATACACCTAGTCTGAAAAAATTTTCTTCCAATCACCCTTGCTTTCACAATCTGACAAATCTCAATTCCAATTTCTTTTCTTATTACCCCACCAACAACTTGGAAGCGTGCCCGAAAGAAAAGGACCTCCTTGATAGGGAGATCTATATGGGTTCAAACCCCATCACTTCCTTAGAAAAACAGGAATTGAACCTGCACCTGAGAGATCAAAACTCTCCGTACTTCCTTTATACAATTCTCTAGTAAAGTCAGCTAATTAAGCTTTTGGGCCCATACCCCAAAAATGTTGGTTAAACCCCCTCCTTTACTAATGTCACCTTTTGCCTCATTTATTTTTTTATCAAGTCTGGCAACCGGAACCACAATCACCTTAGCTAGCTACCACTGACTCCTAGCATGAATTGGGCTAGAAATTAATACACTAGCTATTATTCCCCTCATGACTAAAACTCCTCACCCACGAGCTATTGAAGCTGCAACCAAATATTTTCTAACACAAGCAGCAGCTTCAGCTCTCATTCTTTTTTCCACAATAATTAACTCATGAATTTTTGGTGAATGAGACATTACACTTACATCACCTTCAATAACTATCCCAATTTCAATTGCCTTATCCATAAAATTAGGCCTAGCCCCCCTTCATTTCTGAATACCAGAAGTCTTACAAGGTATCCCATTAACTACTGGACTTATTTTATCAACCTGACAAAAAATCGCACCAATAGTCCTTCTCATGCAAGTTTCAAAAACCTGTGATCTCAGCCTAATGATTATTTTAGGTATTATTTCCATTATTGTTGGGGGGTGGGGAGGTATTAATCAAACACACCTCCGAAAAATTATGGCATTTTCATCAATTGGCCATTTAGGCTGAATAATTATTATTCTAAAATTTAATCCACAACTAACTCTATTTAACTTTATTTTATACATCATTATAACATCAGCTATATTTGCTACCTTAATTGCCCTAAACTCAACCAAAATATCTCAACTATCCTCCTCCTGAACTAAAACCCCATCTTTAACTTCATCCTCAATACTTATCCTATTATCCTTAGGAGGACTTCCTCCTCTAACAGGATTTGCCCCAAAACTTTTTATTTCTCTAGAATTAATTAAACAAAATTCATCAATTTTAGCGGGAATAATTCTTTTAGCATCTCTCTTGGCTTTATATTTTTATATTCGACTGACCTACGTATTAACCCTAACCCTTTCCCCAAATTTACCAACTTCAACTTCAACCTGATATTTTGTACCAAATTTATCACTTACCTCACTTACATCTATACTTGCCCTATTTTTACTCCCACTTTCATCAACAATTATTGCTTTTATATAGAAACTTAGGATAATTTAGACCAAGAGCCTTCAAAGCCCCAAGTAGAAGTTAAAATCTTCTAGTTTCTGTAAGACCTGCAGGACATTATCCTACATCTTCTGAATGCAACTCAGATACTTTAATTAAGATAAAGCCTTTTCTCCTAGAAAAACGGGCCTCGATCCCGTAATATTTTAGTTAACAGCTAAACGCTCAATCCAGCGAGCTTTATTCTACTTCTCCCGGTTTCGAAAAAAACGGGAGAAGCCCCGGCAGGAATTTATTCTGCTTCTTGTAGTTTGCAACTGCACGTGCTGACACCCCAGGGCCTGGTAAGGGGGGGCCTTTCACCCCCGTCTTCGGGTTTACAGTCCGCCACCTACTCGGCCACCTTACCTGTGATAATTACACGCTGATTATTTTCAACCAACCACAAAGACATTGGCACCCTCTACCTTATTTTTGGGGCCTGAGCCGGAATAGTAGGAACTGCCCTGAGCCTTTTAATTCGTGCAGAGCTAAGTCAGCCCGGCACTTTATTAGGTGATGATCAAATTTATAACGTTATTGTTACCGCCCATGCATTCGTAATGATTTTTTTTATGGTTATACCAATTATAATCGGGGGCTTCGGCAACTGACTGGTCCCCCTAATAATTGGGGCCCCTGACATAGCATTTCCCCGTATAAATAACATAAGCTTCTGACTTCTACCCCCCTCTTTTCTTCTACTATTAGCTTCATCAGCAGTGGAAGCTGGAGCCGGAACCGGGTGAACAGTTTACCCACCACTGGCAGGCAATCTTGCACATGCAGGCCCATCTGTAGATTTAACAATTTTTTCTCTCCATCTAGCAGGGGTATCTTCTATTCTTGGGGCAATCAATTTTATTACCACAATTATTAACATAAAACCACCATCAGTTACTCAATATCAAACACCATTATTTGTTTGATCTGTTTTAATCACCGCAGTTCTCCTTCTTCTTTCCCTACCAGTTCTTGCTGCAGGAATTACCATACTTTTAACTGATCGCAATCTTAATACCACATTCTTTGACCCAGCAGGTGGGGGAGACCCAGTCCTTTACCAACACCTTTTTTGATTCTTTGGTCACCCAGAAGTTTATATTCTTATCCTTCCAGGGTTCGGAATTATCTCCCACGTTGTAGCTTACTACTCAAGCAAAAAAGAACCCTTTGGTTACATAGGAATAGTTTGGGCAATAATGTCAATTGGTCTTCTCGGTTTTATTGTGTGAGCCCACCACATATTTACTACAGACCTTAATGTAGACACACGTGCTTATTTTACTTCTGCAACTATAATTATTGCGATCCCTACAGGAGTAAAAGTATTTAGCTGACTAGCTACAATGCACGGAGGCATCATTAAATGAGAAGCCCCCATACTTTGAGCCTTAGGTTTTATCTTTTTATTTACTGTAGGCGGCCTAACGGGCATCATTCTTGCCAATTCATCAATCGATATCGTTTTACATGATACCTACTATGTAGTAGCTCACTTTCACTATGTCCTTTCAATAGGAGCAGTATTTGCCATTATAGCAGGGTTTGTTCACTGATTTCCCCTATTTACTGGGTACACACTTCACCACTCCTGAACAAAAATTCATTTTGGCGTAATATTTGTAGGAGTAAATTTAACATTCTTCCCACAACACTTTTTAGGTCTTGCAGGAATACCTCGACGCTACTCTGACTACCCAGATGCTTATACCCTTTGAAACACAGTTTCATCAATTGGGTCACTAATTTCCCTAGTTGCCGTAGTTTTAATAATATTCATCATCTGAGAAGCTTTCTCAGCAAAACGTCTATTTTCTAACGCCGAACTAACAACAACTAATGTTGAGTGACTTCTAGGATTCCCGCCACACTACCACACATTTGAAGAATCAACTTTTTCTATTAAAATTAATCGAGAAAGGAGGGAATCGAACCCCCTTACCCTGGTTTCAAGCCAGACACATATCCTCTCTGTCACTTTCTTTGAGATGTTAATTAAATCATAATAATGCCTTGTCAAGACATAATTATAGGCTAAATCCCTGTACATCTCCTTATGGCACACCCAACACAACTAGGATTTCAAGACGCAGCCTCCCCTATTATAGAAGAACTTCTACACTTCCACGATCACACCTTAATAGCAGTTTTTTTAATTAGTACCCTCGTATTATATATCATTACCTCACTTATAACTACTAAACTCTCTAGCACTAATACAATTGATGCCCAAGAAATTGAAATAGTCTGAACTATTATACCAGCTATTATTTTAATTGTTATTGCCCTCCCATCTCTTCGAATTCTTTACCTTATAGATGAAATTAATAACCCAGATATTACTATTAAAGCTATTGGACACCAATGATACTGAAGCTACGAATACTCAGATTTTGCTAACCTAAACTTTGACTCCTACATGATTCCAACCAAAGAATTAACCCCCGGTCAATTTCGTCTTCTAGAAGTTGATAACCGTATAGTTACACCAATTGGAATAGCGACCCGAACTATTATCACGGCCGACGATGTTCTTCACTCATGGGCTGTTCCTTCTCTAGGAGTAAAAACAGATGCTATTCCTGGTCGACTTAATCAAGCCTCATTCCTCGTTTCTCGACCAGGTGTCTACTATGGTCAATGCTCAGAAATTTGTGGGGCAAATCACAGCTTTATACCAATTGTTGTAGAAGCCCTACCAGTTCCAGATTTTCTAAATTGATCTTTAATTTCACAAGATTCTTCGTTAAGAAGCTATAGGAAAGCGACAGCCTTTTAAGCTGTAGACAGGTGATTCCAACCACCCTTAATGGATGCCTCAATTAATTCCAGACCCATGATTCTTTATTTTTTTCTTTTCATGAGCAATTATTTTACTTTTAGCCCCACAAAAAATCCTTAAACACACTATCCTCAACGAACCCTCATCTAAAACATCAAAAACAACCTACCATACCTGAACCTGACCATGATCTTAAACTTATTTAGCCAATTTTCATCTCCAACACTTCTAGGAATTCCTCTTATTCTTATTGCCATATTAGTACCATGACTTTTATTTCCCACCCCATCCAACCGATGACTTCCTAACCGACTGATTGCTTCACAATCATGATTTGTTAAATCTTTCTCTAAACAAATCTTCATGCCCCTTAATACCCCAGGTCATAAATGAGCCTTCTTATTAACTTCAATCATAGTATTTATTCTTGGTATAAATCTATTGGGGTTACTCCCTTACACATTTACCCCAACAACTCAACTTTCCCTTAATCTAGGACTTGCAGTACCTCTCTGACTTGCCACAGTAGCAATTGGCTTCCGAAACCAAATTACAGCTTCTCTTGGCCATCTTTTACCTGAAGGAACCCCCACTCCCCTAATTCCAGTTTTAATCATTATTGAAACAATTAGTCTTTTTATTCGTCCCCTAGCGCTTGGAGTTCGACTTACTGCTAATTTAACCGCAGGACATCTTCTTATTCAACTTATCTCTATGGCTACTATAGCAATAGCATCAACTTCTATTTTAGTTTCATCCCTAACATTTATTACACTTATTCTTCTTACTATTTTAGAAATTGCCGTAGCAATAATCCAAGCTTACGTTTTTGTCCTCTTACTAAGCCTTTATCTTCAAGAAAATACTTATGGCCCACCAAGCACACGCATACCACATAGTTGACCCTAGCCCTTGACCACTAACAGGCGCTGCAGCCGCATTCCTTTTAACCTCCGGCCTTGCCATATGATTTCATTTTAATACAATATTTCTTATAACCCTCGGATTACTATTAATACTTCTTACCATATTTCAATGATGACGAGATGTCGTTCGAGAGGGTACATTTCAAGGTCATCACACCCCACCAGTTCAAAAAGGCCTTCGATACGGAATAATCTTATTCATTACATCAGAAGTATTCTTTTTTATTGGTTTTTTTTGAGCATTTTATAATGCTAGCCTTTCCCCAACACCCGAAATTGGGGAGTGCTGACCCCCAACAGGCATTACCCCACTAGATCCATTTGAAGTTCCTCTTCTCAACACAGCTGTTCTACTAGCATCCGGTGTTTCAGTGACATGAGCCCATCACAGCATTATACAAGGGGACCGTAAAGGAACAATTCAAGCCCTTACTCTTACAATTATCTTAGGGGCTTATTTTACCCTTCTTCAAGCCATAGAATATTATGAAGCCCCTTTCACTATTGCTGATGGAATTTACGGATCAACTTTTTTTGTGGCCACTGGATTCCACGGTCTTCATGTTATTATTGGATCAGCTTTTCTATTTACCTGCCTTCTTCGACAAATTAACTTTCACTTTACATCTCAACACCACTTTGGCTTTGAAGCCGCAGCATGATATTGACATTTTGTAGACGTTGTCTGACTTTTCCTATATGTCTCAATTTACTGATGAGGTTCATGTTTTCTTAGTATAACAAGTACTGGTGGCTTCCAACCACCTAGCCCTGGTTAAACCCCAGGAGAAAATAATGATTTCATACGTTCTCACGGCTTTCGCTCTCTCTATTATTTTAGCAGCTGTTAGTTTTTGACTTCCAATTATAAACCCTGACACCGAAAAATTATCCCCATATGAATGTGGTTTTGACCCACTTGGCTCAGCTCGCTTGCCTTACTCCATACGATTTTTTTTAGTAGCAATCTTGTTCTTACTTTTTGACTTAGAGATTGCCCTCCTTCTACCATCCCCATGAGCAATGCAACTACTTTCACCCATGTCTACTATTTTTTGAGCTACCATTATTTTAATATTGCTTACCCTAGGCCTTATTTACGAATGACTCCAAGGAGGCTTAGAATGGGCAGAATGGGAAATTAGTCTAATTAAAGACAGTTGATTTCGACTCATCTAACTATGGTTCAAACCCATAATTTCCTTACATGACCTCAATCTTTATTATAACATTTTTTATTGCTCTTCTTGGCCTTGCTTTTCACCGCACTCATTTACTATCAGCCCTATTATGCCTAGAAGCAATAATGCTAACAATTTTTATTGGCTTAACCATTTGACCTAATAATATATCCCCCTCTATAACACTAGCCCCACTAATTATATTAACACTCTCAGCCTGCGAAGCTGCTATAGGCCTCTCTCTAATAATTGCCACAGCACGTGCTCATGGAAATGACAACTTAAAAACCCTAAATCTTCTACGATGTTAACTATTCTTATTGCATGATCTTCCATTTTAATTACTAGTTTCATCTTACCATCAAAAATTCTATGGTCCATGGTTACCTTGCAAGGCTTTATTCTCTCATTTGTTTCCATTTCTTGATTTTTCCTTCAAGGATTTAATTTTGCAGACAATTATTTTTTAATTGACTCTCTATCGGGACCCCTTGCTATTCTTACGTGCTGATTATTTCCACTCACCATCTTAGCTAGTCAAAGTAAGCTTTCTAAAGAACCCATCCCTCGTCAACGAGTTTACATTGCTAACGCAGCCTTTCTTCAGCTCACTACTCTTCTAGCTTTTACAACATCAGACTTAATATTATTTTTTATTTTTTTTGAAGCCTCTTTAATCCCCACCATAATTATTATTACCCGATGAGGAGCTCAAGAACGCCGCCTTGAAGCAGGAATATACCTTGCTTTTTATACAATAGTGGGTGCTGTCCCGCTATTAATTTTTTTACTTAACTTCTACAATTCTATAGGTTCTCTACACACACCCCTTATTTTATTTTCTATGCCAGCCATAAACCTAGAATCATACTCTGGCTTATTTTGAGCCGCATGTAATTTAGCATTTCTAGTAAAAATACCTATATATTGTTTACATCTATGACTCCCTAAAGCACACGTTGAGGCCCCCATTGCAGGATCTATAGTTCTTGCAGGAACCCTACTAAAATTGGGCGGCTACGGAATCATGCGTCTCTCAATTACTATTCCAGAAAACTCTTTACCTAATACCAAAATTTTTATATTCATCGCAATGTTTGGAGTTTTAGCTACAGCTATTCTTTGCATGCGACAAACTGACCTTAAATCTCTAATCGCTATATCTTCTGTCAGTCACATAAATCTAGTAATTGCCGCAGCCCTTATTCATACCCCCTGAAGCTATGCAGGAGCTATAACCATAATAATTGCTCACGGATTAACATCCTCTGCCCTATTTTGCTTAGCCAACACCATGTATGAACGAACCAATAGTCGTACAATAATCCTTCTCCGTGGAGCCCTTCTAATTTTTCCCTTAGCGGGCCTATGGTGACTCTCCATTTTATTATTCAACATGGCCCTTCCCCCATCAGTAAACTTTGCAAGTGAACTATTAATTATATCCGCTTTATACAACTGATCATCACCCGCCTTTATCTTTGTAGCCCTAAATCTTATTCTCACCACAGCTTATACACTTTATACCCTATGATCTACTCAACGAGGGCCAACCCCTTTACACTTAAAAACCCTTTACCCATTTCAAATTCGTGAACATTCTCTTATTCTTCTCCACACTGCCCCGGCATTAATATTTATTTTTAACCCAGAACTAATCTTTTGCTGTGAATATAATTTAACTAAAATCTTAGGTTGTGGTCCTAAAAATGAAGGCTAATTTCCTTCTACTCACCGAGCCTGTCTGGGATAACGAGAACTGCTAATTCCTCGAAACCATGGTTCAATTCCATGGCCCGCTCGAAACTCTAAGCTACTACAAACAGCTTAGAGTTATGGACCTACTTCTGGTCACCTCCTCCTGTTTAATTTTAACAATTATCTCTATTCTATTTCCCCTAATATTTTCATCCACCAAACATTTTTACCATATCACCAAAACAGGGGTAAAAACCGCTTTTTTTATTTCCACAATTCCACTTATCTTATTTTCTAACCAAGAATCAGAGGCTATCTACTTAACTTGACAATGACTTTCCTTGGGCTCATCAAACATTAATATCTCTTTACAATTTGACCTCTACTCAATTATTTTTACACCCGTAGCATTATTTGTTACCTGAAACATTTTAGAGTTTTCTATCTGATATATACATGCTGATCCCAAGATTAATACATTCTTCAAATACCTCTTAGTATTCCTCACAGCAATAATTATCTTAGTTGTTGCAGGCAATATATTTATTTTATTTATTGGCTGAGAGGGGGTTGGAATTATATCATTTATGTTAATTGGTTGATATCATGCTCGCAGCAACGCAGGCACAGCAGCCTTACAAGCCGTACTATATAACCGTATTGGGGATATCGGATTTATGTTTGCAATAGCATGACTTTTGATAAACATAGGGTCCATTGATTTTCCCCACATCTTTTCCCTTAACTTTTCAACTCCATTCCTTATTGCTATAATTACAGCTGCAGCAAGCAAATCTGCCCAATTTGGACTACACCCCTGGCTAGCTTCTGCAATAGAGGGGCCAACACCCGTCTCTGCCCTTCTTCATTCAAGTACTATGGTTGTAGCGGGAATTTTTCTTCTTGTACGCATCCACCCCATTCTAGAAACGAATCAAACTGCACTAACAACATGCCTTTGTTTAGGGGCCATCTCTACTGCATTTGCCGCAACCTGCGCCCTAACCCAAAATGATATTAAAAAAATTATTGCATACTCTACTTCCAGCCAACTGGGCCTAATAATGGTAGCTGTTGGCCTAAACTTCCCCCATTTAGCATTTTTCCATATTTGTACCCACGCATTCTTTAAAGCCATGCTTTTCTTATGTTCGGGATCTATTATTCACAATCTTAATGACGAACAAGATATTCGAAAAATAGGTGGACTCCATATTTTACTTCCATTCACCACATCATGCATCTCTATCGGAAGTCTAGCACTTATAGGAACCCCATATTTAGCAGGATTTTTTTCTAAAGACGCAATTATTGAAGCCTCAACCACTTCTCTCGTCAACTCATGAGCCGTAACATTAACTATCATTGCTACATCATTCACCGCAGTTTATAGTCTACGCTTAATCTTCTTCGCCTCCCTCTCCCACCCTCGAATTTACCCTACCATTATTTCAAATGAAAATAACCATCTAATTCTACACCCCCTAAAACGCTTAGCCATTGGGAGCATCATTGCAGGCACCTTTATTTTTCACCTCATCATCCCTAATAACCCCATAATTCACACCATACCCCCACTTATAAAGATAACAGCTTTAATTATTACTATCTTAGCATTTATTTCTGCCATCGACATTGCCAAACTATCATGATCGACTTTTCCTCCAATATCTCATGCGTTATCAAAAAAATTCGACACTTCATTTTATATGAGTGTCCTACACCGATTTTTACCAACTTCAACTCTAAATTCAGGCCTCCAAATTGCCTCTCATCTTCTAGATACTATCTGATTGGAAAAGGTTGGCCCTAAGGGATTAATTATCTCTCAACTGCCCCCCATTAAAACTCTCCAAAATGCACAAGCAGGACTAATCAAGACCTATCTTTCAATCTTTACTCTTACCCTTACACTATCAATTATTATCTTACAGCTCGCAAGGCACCACTATAATGGCCCCGTACCACCTCTAAAGCAACAAACAACGTTAATAACAACGCCCACCCCCCAACAAATAATACTCAACCCCCCTCAGCAAACATTCCCGACACACCTCACCATTCAACTAACCCCCCCCCTACATCTATAACTTCATCAACAATTTTATCTTTAATAAAATACTCCCCCCACAATAATCATCCAACAGACAGCACTACTAGATAAGAACTAATGTAACTTAATACCCACACACTTCCCCAAGCCTCAGGATAAGGTTCAGCTACCAAAGCAGCACTATAAGCAAACACCACCATTATTCCACCCAGATATACCAAAAATAACACTAAAGACAGAAATGTTATCCCTTCACTAATTAATATTAAACAACCTGAACCAGCCCCAACAACCAAACCCAAAGCAGCATAATATGGAGAAGGATTTGAGGCTACAGCTACAAAACCCACTAATAAAACAACTTCAAAAAACATTTATTCCTACCAGGATTTTAACCCGGACTAATAGCCTGAAAAACTATTGTTGTACTTCAACTACAAGAACTACAAAAACTATGGCCCCCGCAATACGTAAAACCCACCCTCTATTCAAAATTGTAAATGGCTCATTCATTGACCTTCCAACCCCAGCAAACATCTCTGCCTGATGAAATTTTGGCTCCCTACTAGGCATTTGCCTAATTGCTCAAATCGCCACAGGTTTATTCCTAGCCATACATTATACCGCAGACACAACAATAGCATTCTCCTCAGTAGCACACATCTGCCGAGATGTAAACTACGGCTGGTTACTTCGTAACTTACATGCCAACGGAGCTTCCTTTTTCTTCATTTGCATCTACCTTCACATCGGTCGAGGCCTCTATTATGGCTCTTATATATTTAAAGAAACATGAAACATTGGGGTTATTCTCTTATTCCTTGTTATAGCTACTGCTTTTGTAGGCTATGTTTTACCATGAGGACAAATATCGTTCTGAGGCGCAACTGTAATTACCAATCTTTTATCAGCAGCACCCTACATTGGAGGAGACCTCGTTCAGTGAATCTGGGGGGGTTTTTCAGTCGACAACGCAACACTCACACGATTTTTCACTTTTCACTTTATTCTCCCATTTGCTATTGCAGGAGCCAGCATAATTCATCTCCTTTTCCTTCATCAAACTGGATCCTCTAATCCAACAGGTTTAAACCCCAACCCAGACAAAGTCCCATTTCACTCCTACTACTCTTTCAAGGACCTATTTGGTTTTGCAATTTTACTTGCAGCACTAGCTTCCTTATCTACCTTCGCTCCCAATATTCTCGGGGACCCAGACAACTTTACCCCTGCTAACCCCCTTGTTACCCCCCCACACATCAAACCAGAATGATATTTTCTCTTCGCCTATGCCATCCTACGATCAATTCCTAACAAACTTGGAGGAGTTATGGCCCTCCTCCTATCCATCCTAGTCCTATTCATTCTCCCAATCGTCCACACCTCTAAACTTCGTAGCCTCATATTCCGCCCTGTAACTAAAGTCTTTTTCTGAAGTTTAGTAGCCAACACATTTATCCTTACATGAATTGGGGGACAACCTGTTGAAGACCCATACATTATGGTGGGACAAGTAGCCTCAGTTATCTATTTTTTTATCTTTGTTACAATTTTACCAACAATTGGTTTACTAGAAAATAAGTTACTTCGACTATAATTAGCAGTTGGGAGTTTCGCACATTTTAAGCAGTTGACAGACGCTATGTACATAGTACATAAATTTACTTACCCCATGGTATATTAATCATTGTATGTATAATCCCCATAACATAATTACCCCATAAGTTGGGACATTAATGTTAAATCAACATTAATATTTTAACCCCATGCTTATCATTTCCGACCAAATATCATAAATTTATAATCTTTTTTTGGACATTCCCTATTAATTTCCAAAAAAATCTTATTGTTATAGCCCAAAAATGCATGGTAACGGGTTTTCTTAGACAATACTAGATTGAATCCTTCAGTTCTTTCAAGAAACGGCATATCATTACCAATTCCTATCCAGTTGCTTCATCAACACACCATCATAAACTATGATAAGATAATGGTACCTATTTAGTAGAAGTAAAAATTAACACCCTATTGATTTTACACACCTCACTACCCACTACCCTTCTTGCAAATATCCCAAGCAACCTACAGCGTAACCCTCCCTTGGTCTAAGAGTATATCTATCACTTTATACTAAACTTAATAATCAACTTCTACTGGTTTATGGTATAAATACATGTTAAGCTTAACCGGAGCTAACCGTTTTACACATGAATATTCCTTATATACTACCCCACATACACACCCAGCAGCACTTGCTGTTGCGGCATTCGTACCTTAAAGAGACCTCGTTAATGAAATCTCACCCTGGGGGATCTTACCTTCCCCCGGTCATTGAATTGTAGAGTGGTTGCGATCGACCTTTAGGAGGTAACGGGTAGTACCGAATCTATGGACTTTTAACTAAGAGACGTCCAAAATGCATTTTAAAAGGTAACCCTCCTATGCGTGCTAAGTACCGGCAGAGTTCTTAACCTTACCTGGTCTGAATTGTTGTCGCATTTGTGGTTTTAAGACCTTTCCTCTGGCTACTCTGAGTGGGGGAACCCGCACAAATTGACAGGTAGGACAACACATGCCTGCGTTAAGTATCCCATCACCTCTACTGAGGCCCTATAAATGTATGCTGGTCGGACATATTGCCCTCTATTTCCCTCCCCTTCCTACTACTTTTCCTCTTTTTTTTTTCGACACCCCCCCTTCCCCCCCATGCCAGGAATTTTAGTAGCTTTACTCAATCACCCCCCCGGGAATTGACGCTAAAAAAATAAATTGGCATGTGTTTTCCCCGAAAACTAACTTTTTCGGCCCTGTATGTACCTATTAAAAACTTCAATTTTCAACGATATGCCTTACTTATTTATACTTTTTTTTCTAATGTACTAGACTACCCCAACATTTTACCTAAATATTATATACAAGCACCACTGAAGTTGG